CCTCTAAGCTCCGATAGTAATAGTATGGTCGAACGATTCAAAAATGAATCGTTCGACCATACTATCCATTTTTATTATTGTAATCTAGAAAGATACAAACTGAATCGAGATCAATCTACAATATGTATATGGATCTTCATAAATGTTAATATCAATTAAATATATGGAATGTACATAGTATCTCAATTCTATTTCTTTGCTTCATCTATTTGTTTCCTTTATCTATTTTATTTTTGTTGATTCCAATCAATCTGAAATAATCGCGAGGCAACTCTTATTATTTTCTAATTTATAGAAAATTAAAAAGTAATCTTTTTTTTAGCATTTCAAAGAAGTAATTGATTGCGCGGTTTACAGATAATCCAAGGAGTTCTATGGTAACTTCTTCGGATTTCGAAATTCGAAAAGGGTTATTCTATCGATTTTGAATCCTTCAGCCATGATAGCAAACGCGTCAATAAAGCACAGCAGAAATAAAAGCCAATACAATTTCGGAATGAAGATATTTTTATTAATTCAATTTTTTAATTCGAAATTGAATTAAATTAATGAATTCAATATATTAAATAATTAATAAAGATTATTTATGCTTTGCAAAACGATCTATAAAAAAGTGATACAATTTGATTCCCCAACTCAATTCGTAGTATCTCTAGAGTCCACTCCTTCCCCATATTACGAGTGAAAGGGAAAATGTAAAGACTACCATTAACGCAGCCCAAGCGAGACTTACTATATCCATGTGAATTATGTCCCCTATCTCTCTGAATATGAAGGAATTATTCCATTAGTGTTTATTAATAATAGTGGAATCACTGGTGCAGAGTCAAAAGGGGATTCTGACCCAACACCCTTGTTCTTTATTTTTCTTGTCCTTCATTATCATTAAGTAAAAGAAAAAAGCCAATTATCCATCCAATCTAATTCAAGACCCGGCCAGTAGACACGACATTAGTAATGGAAAAAATCGGTAACTCTTTATTTGATATGATAGCCCTTCCACTACTACAATCTTTCCTTGAATCCTAAATACAACGAGTTACGGCACTTTAATTTAAAGAAGGGAACCCCCAGCTGTTTCCAATCAAGAAAGTCTCAAGACTACGCGTGTTTTGCTGGGAAAAATTCGGCGAGTTATAACAGCAAAGGAGAATAAAGAATAAGGGATTTCGAGTCTTGTCTTTTGTTAATCAGGCGACACCCAGATTTGAACTGGGGAAAAAGGATTTGCAGTCCCCCACCTTACCGCTCGGCCATGCCGCCAAAACGATACAAAATCGATGAAAATATTCCCCTTTATTTGTTATTTGTTTTTTTGGGGGGGGCCGGCTCCTTCCCTTCAATTAATTTTATAGTATCTCAAAACACCCAATATCTAAATACCTCTCTTTTCTATTAAAAAACCAAATGGGAATTTTTTTCAGTTACAAAAGCCAAAATTCAGAACAAATTGGAACCATTAACTATATGACTGTAAATTCATGACCCACTCTTGGATTTACATCTCAAATTGTCTTTCCGTAATGATAAATGATATAAGAAAATCAAAATTGATATATAACTAATCAGTCTTGATTTTTTATTGAAAAAAACCTTCTCAACTCAATTTCAATTATAATGTCAATTATTAGTATATGTAAACCCCAAACATAAGTTGTGTTCCACAGTTAGCTTATGGGGTATATTATTTGTGTATGATGCCTGTTTATAGGGAATTGGCGCACACTTGTCGTACTGCAATTTTGATTGATTAGATTGAAGAGAAAATAGAAATTTTGATAGAGTACGACATGTGCTGTCCCGAGTAGAAGTATGCAATAAAGGAGAGCGATGTATGGATAGATAGCTATAGCAGCGCGGGTTTAATAAATACAAGCCTTCTTATGCACTTCAATCGTATTCTAAAAATAAAAATTCTACGAAAAAAAGAAAAAGGAGTTCTCCGCAAATCATTTTTGGAACAATGGAATTCACGAAAGAGTTAAGTACTCAAAAAATGAACTTTCTATTGTTATATTGTTTCTGATTATTATGTCTTTATCTCCGTGAATGGATCAAATCCCGAATCCATTTATTTTTCTGATATCCAATCGGATTGGAATATGTAATATCATAATAATGGTATAAAGTGAATTTTCTATTCTAGACAAAATAAAAAAACTCCATAATTCTAAGTGGAATTTATCAATCCCTTTCCGTTTGGATCTGTCTCTTAGAAATTCAAATTTAACTAAGTCTAAAATTAAGTAATTAAGTCTAAAATCATCTTTTTTCCTCCGTTCATACGTATTTCATACATTCCATATATATGGAGTTGGGTAAAATTTCATGTGATTCAGTAAACAGAATCGAAATTCCATCATTGCTAGATCGATTCATATGATTCAATGCAGAATGAGAAAAGAATGGGATTTTTTGATAAATGGGAAATTCAAAATGCTCGGTGACGGAAATGCGGGAATGTCTACAATACCCGGGTTGAATCAGATACAATTTGAAG